TGTCAACTTTTTTAGAAATGATACAAAAAAAGATGTCTTTGTTCACAAAAATATCCTCTGATGAATTGTATAATGCTTGGGTTTATACCAATAAACAAAAAAAGAACAACTTAAGCAACGAGTTTATAAATAGACTCGAAACTCTAGATAAGGGATCTCTTGTTCTGGATGTACTCGAAAAAAGGACTAGATTATGTAATGATGATACTAAAAAAGAATACTTGCCTAAAATTTATGATCCTTTCTTCAATGGACCCTATCGTGGAAGAATAAAAAAAGGGCTTTCACCTTCAATCATAAGTGAAACCTTTGTAAAAAAGAACATAGAGGCGCTTTGGATAAATAAAATTCATGGTATACTTCTGACTACTGATTATAACAAATTTGAACCGAAAATAGAGACATTTGATAGAAAATCCTTATCACTAGAAAAAAGACTTTATTTATTTCCAGAACACGAACAAAGAAGAATTGGTTCAGAAGATCGAATAAGAGAAGATCAAATAACATTTTTAAAATTTTTTTTCGGTGCAGTTATAACTGATACAACTGTTCCCAACGAGCAAACAATTAAAAAAAAATCTATTGGTATTGGAATAAACGAAATTAGTAAAAAAGTTCCTAAATGGTCATATAAATTAATCGATGATTTAGAACAACAGGAAGGAGAAAACGAAGAAAACGTAGCCGAGGATCATGAGATTCGTTCAAGAAAAGCCAAACGTGTAGTTATTTTTACTGATACTGATAACGAACAGAATATTGATACTTATACTAATACCCAAGACACTAATAATCCTGATGAAACAGACGAAGTGGCTTTGATACGTTATTCCCAACAATCGGATTTTCGTCGAGACATAATCAAAGGCTCTATGCGCACCCAAAGACGTAAAACAGTTATTTGGGAACTCTTTCAAGCAAATGTGCATTCCCCACTTTTTTTGGACAGAATAGAAAAATCTTTTTTTTTTTCTTTTCGGCCGATGAAACTAATTTTTAGAAATTGGATAGGTAAAAACACAGAATTCCAAATTTCGGATTATACAAAGGGAAAAGCAAAAGAAATTGCTAAAAAAGAGGAGGACAAAAGAGAAAAGTACAAAAGAGAAGAGAAAGCACGGATAGAAATAGCAGAAGCTTGGGATACCATTCTATTTGCTCAAGTAATAAGAGGTTCCGTGTTAGTAACCCAATCAATTCTTAGAAAATATGTTCTATTACCTTCATTGATAATAGCTAAAAATATCGTCCGTATGCTATTATTTCAATTTCCCGAGTGGTCCGAGGATTTAAAGTATTGGAATAGAGAAATGCATGTTAAATGCACCTATAATGGTGTTCAATTATCAGAAACAGAATTTCCGAAAAACTGGTTAACAGATGGTATTCAGATAAAGATACTATTTCCTTTTTGCCTAAAACCTTGGCACAGATCTAAGCTACGATTCCCTGATAAAGATCCAATAAAAAAGAAAGGACAAAAAAATGATTTTTGTTTTTTAACAGTTTGGGGAATGGAAACTGAACTTCCTTTCGGTTCTCCCCGAAAACGACGTCCGTTTTTTGAACCCCTTTTTAAAGAACTCAAAAAAAAAATTATAAAATGGAAAATGAAGCGTTTTCTAGTTATAAGAGTTTTAAACGAAAGAACAAAATTTTTTCTAAAGGTCTCAAAAGAAACAAAAAAATGGGTCATCAACAGCATTCTATTTATAAAAGGAATAATAAAAGAACTTGCAAAAATAAATCCAATTCTATTATTTGGATTGAAAGAAATATATGAATTGAGAGAAACTAAAAAAGAAAAAGATTCGATAATCAGGAATAGTAATCAGATGATTCACGAATCGTCTATTCAAATTCGATCTATGAATTTAACAAACTCTTCACTGACAGAAAAAAAAATGAAAGATCTGACTGATAAAACAACCACAATAAACAATAAAATAAAAAAAATGACAAAAGACAAGAAAAAAAAAATTCTAACCCCAGAAAAAAAAAAAAATATTAGTTCTAACAAACCAAGTTATCATGCTAAAATATTAGAATCTCCAAAAAATAAAAATATTTGGCATATATTAAAATTAAAAAGAAGAAATGCTCGATTAATCCGCAAATCATATCATTTTATCCAATTTTTCATTGAAAGGATATACATAAATATCTTTCTCTCTATGATGAATAGTCCCAGAATTCATGCACAACTTTTTTTTGAATCAACCAAAACAATTTTTGATAAATACATTTCTAATAATGAAAGAAATCAAGAAAGAATTAATAAAACAAATAAAAATACAATTCACTTTATTTCGACTATAAAAAACTCACTTTCTAATATTAGTAATAAGAATTCACAGACTTTTTGTGACTTATACTCCTTGTCACAAGCATATGTCTTTTACAAATTATCACAAACTCAAGTTATTAACTTATATAAGTTAAGATCTGTCCTTCAATATCACGGAACATCTCTTTTTCTTAAGAACGAAATAAAGGATTATTTTGGAGAACAAGGAATTTTTCGTTCCAAATTAAGACATAGGAACCTTCAGAATTATGAAATGAATCAATGGAAAACCTGGTTAAAGGGTCATTATCAATATGATTTATCTCAGATTAGATGGTCCAGATTAGTACCACAAAAATGGCGAAATAGATTCAATCAACGTTGTATAGCTCAAAATAAAGATTCAAAGAAATGGGATTCATATGAAAAAAACCAATTAATTCATTACGAAAAAAAAAATTCTTTTGAAGCAGACTCATTACTAAATCAAAAATCGAATTTAAAAAAACACTATAGATATAATCTTTTATCATATAAATCTATTAATTATGAAGACAAGAAGGGCTCATATAGTTATGGATTTCCATTACAATTAAATAACAAACAAGAGATTTCTTATAATTACAACATACATAAACACAAATTTTTTGATATGCTGGGGGGTATTCCTATCAATAATTATTTAGGAGAAGATGATATTATGGATATGGAGACAATTCCGAATAGAAAATATTCTGATTGGAGAATTCTCCATTTTTGTCTTATAAAGAAGGTTGATATTGAGTCTTGGATCAATACCGATACCAACAATAATAAAAATACTAAGACTGGGACTAAAAATTCTCAAATAATTAATAAAATTGATAAAAAAGGTCTTTTTTATCTCACAATTCATCAAGACCAAAAAATCAACCCATCCAATCAAAAAAGACCTTTTTTTGATTGGATGGGAATGAATGAAGAAATACTAAATCGTTCCATATCGAATCTGGAACTTTGGTTCTTCCCAGAATTTGTACTACTTTATAGTGCATATAAGATTAAACCGTGGATTATACCAATAAAATTACTTCTTTTCCATTTTAATGAAAATGTTAATAAAAACATCACTGGAAAGAAAAAAGGGGATCTTTCTATATCATCGAATGAAAAAAAATCTCTTGAATTAGAGAATCGAAATCAAGAAGAAAAAGAACTCGAAGGCCAAAGGAATCTTGGATCAGATTCACAAAACCAAGGGAATCTTAGAGCAGCTCTCTCAACCCAAGAAAAAAATGTTGACGATGATTATGCAGGATCAGACATGAAAAAACGTAGAAAGAAAAAGCAATACAAGAGCAACACAGAAGCAGAGCTTGATTTCTTCCTAAAAAGGTATTTGCGTTTTCAATTGAGATGGGATGATTCTTTAGATCAAAGAATGATCAATAATATCAAAATATATTGTCTCCTGCTTAGACTGATAAATCCAAGAGAAATTGCTATATCCTCTATTCAAAGGGGAGAAATGAGTCTGGATATTCTGATGATTCAGAAAGATTTAACTCTTACAGAATTGATGAAAAAGGGAATCTTGATTATCGAACCCCTTCGTCTGTCTGTAAAAAATGATGGACAATTTATTATGTACCAAACGGTCGGTATTTCATTAGTTCATAAGAGTAAGCATAAAATTAATCAAAGATACCGAGAAAAAAGCTATGTTGATAAAAATAATTTTGATGAATCCATTGCAAGACCTCAAAGAATGACTGGAAATAGAGAAAAAAATCATTATGATTTGTTTGTTACTGAAAATGTTTTATCCCCTAGACGTCTTAGAGAATTGAGAATTCTAATTTGTCTCAATTCGAGGAATAGAAATGGTATGCATAGAAATCCAGTATTTTGCAATAACATAAAAAATTGCGGTCAAGTTTTGGATAAAAGGAAACATCTTAATCTTAATATAGATAAAAATAAACTAATGAAGTTAAAGCTCTTTCTTTGGCCCAATTATCGATTAGAAGATTTAGCTTGTATGAATCGCTATTGGTTTAATACCAATAATGGCGGTCGCTTTAGTATGATAAGGATACATATGTATCCACGATTGAAAATGCGTTAATAGTACATTTTTCTTATCTATATACTGTTACTGGACCATATCGGGTATATGAAAGTAAACAGATGCACACATGCATTGTCTTACATTCCATTCTGATACATGATACGCAGTATCAATTAGATCTATAAAAGAATCACTCGAATTTTTTTGTTTTTAATTTTAGATCTAAATTTTTTCTCTTTTGTGAGTGTAGAAATATACGATCTTTTTTTGTATCCCTATGCGAATCAAAATTAAAAAATTGGATTGATTCATTTTTTTTTGGTAAAATCAAATCATGATAACGAAATAAAGATTCTCGTGCATACCAAATTAAAATGACTAGCATTATTATTATTGATCGGGAAAATTCATATCTTTAAAAAAGAAAAAAGGGGGGGGGGGATTACATTTTATGATAAAAAGTGCATTCATCTCAGTTATTTTGCAAGAAAAAAAAGAAGAAAACAGGGGGTCCGTTGAATCTCAAGTATTCAGTTTCACCAATAAGATACGAAGGCTTACTTCACATTTGGAATTGCACAGAAAAGACTATTCATCTCAGAGAGGCCTAAAGAAAATTCTGGGAAAACGCCAGCGGCTGCTGTCTTATTTGTCAAATAAAAATAGAATACGTTATAAAGAATTAATTAGTCAGTTGGATATTCGGGAGTCAAAAAATCGTTAATTTGAAAAGTAATTTTGAATTATTTGATTTATTAGATCTTGAATTTTGATGAACTTCTTGTCGTTTTCAACAATTCATGGAAGAATGAATCGAGGAAAAACCTATGAATGCACGAGTTACAGGAAAAGACCTCATGATAGTCAATATGGGACCTCACCACCCATCAATGCATGGTGTTCTTCGACTCATCGTTACTCTAGACGGAGAAGATGTTATTGACTGTGAACCAATATTGGGTTATTTACACAGAGGGATGGAAAAAATTGCGGAACACCGAACAATTATACAATATCTCCCTTATGTAACACGTTGGGATTATTTAGCTACTATGTTCACAGAAGCAATAACTGTAAATGGGCCGGAACAGTTGGGAAATATTCAAGTACCTAAAAGAGCTAGCTATATCAGAGTAATTATGTTGGAGTTGAGCCGTATAGCTTCTCATCTGTTATGGCTTGGTCCTTTTATGGCCGATATTGGCGCACAGACTCCCTTCTTCTATATTTTCAGAGAAAGAGAATTAGTATATGATCTATTCGAAGCTGCCACTGGTATGAGAATGATGCATAATTATTTTCGTATCGGAGGAGTAGCGGCTGATCTACCTCATGGCTGGATAGATAAATGTTTGGATTTCTGTGATTATTTTTTAACAGGGGTTCTTGAATATCAAAAACTTATTACGCGAAATCCTATTTTTTTAGAACGAGTTGAGGGAGTAGGCATTATTGGTGCAGAGGAAGCAATAAATTGGGGTTTATCAGGCCCAATGCTACGAGCGTCCGGAATACAATGGGATCTTCGTAAAGTTGATCATTATGAGTGTTATGACGAATTTGATTGGAAAGTCAAATGGCAAAAAGAAGGAGATTCATTAGCTCGTTATTTAGTCCGAATCAGTGAAATGACAGAATCCATAAAAATTATTCAACAGGCTCTGGAAGGAATTCCAGGAGGGCCCTATGAGAATTTAGAAGTCCGATGCTTTGATAGAGAAAATAGAGAAAGGGACCCCGAATGGAATGATTTTGAATATCGATTCATTAGTAAAAAACCTTCTCCTACTTTTGAATTGCCGAAACAAGAACTTTATGTGAGAGTTGAAGCCCCTAAGGGAGAATTGGGAATTTTTCTGATAGGAGATCAGAGTGGTTTTCCTTGGAGATGGAAAATTCGCCCGCCGGGTTTTATCAATTTGCAAATTCTTCCTCAGTTAGTTAAAAGAATGAAATTGGCGGATATTATGACGATACTAGGTAGTATAGATATCATTATGGGAGAAGTTGATCGTTGAAATGATAATTTATACAACAGAAGTACAAGATATCAATTCTTTTTCCAGATTGGAATACTTAAAAGAGGTTTATGGGATCGTATGGATGCTTATCCCTATTTTTTCTCCTGTATTGGGAATCACAATAAGTGTACTAGTAATTGTGTGGTTAGAAAGAGAAATATCTGCAGGGATACAACAACGTATTGGGCCTGAATACGCCGGGCCTTTGGGAATTCTTCAAGCTCTAGCAGATGGGACAAAACTACTTTTCAAAGAGAATCTTCTTCCATCTAGAGGGGATGCTCGTTTATTTAGTATCGGACCATCCATAGCAGTCATATCAATTCTACTAAGTTATTCAGTAATTCCTTTTAGTTATCACCTTGTTTTAGCAGATCTCAATATCGGTGTTTTTTTATGGATTGCCATTTCAAGCATTGCTCCTATTGGACTTCTTATGTCAGGATATGGATCAAATAATAAATATTCCTTTTTAGGTGGTCTACGAGCTGCTGCTCAATCGATTAGTTATGAAATACCATTAACTCTATGTGTATTATCAATATCTCTACGTGCGATTCGCTGAAACATAAACTTTTCTTTTCACTATTTCTTTCGTTCTAGTAAAGAACTAGTAAAGAAGTTGAATGAATTGAATAGTTGTCTTTATTTTGTTATTTATCCTTCGGGTTCATGAACTAAATCGGATAGTTATATATGAGTGAAAAAAAACAGCTTATAAATTCGCAGTAAAAAGATTGAGTCTCATTTCCTATGTGCAAGAGTTAAGCGGGAAGAAACATAAATAGAAGAAGCCCTTAAATACCCCAAGATTGGTTGATTAGTCATCCTGGCTTGAAGCGGGCTTAAAAGATCAACCGTATGGAGTTTTCACTATCATTTATATGTATTACCATACATGTATTACCACACGGGAGATTGAGAAAAAATGAGTGGATGGTTAGAAACACAAAAATACACAAAGGATTCGTAATGTAATAGAGATTATGTAAATTATCCAATAAATTATCCAAAAAGGATATTTTTCCATAACATAAAAAGAATACTAAATTGGGGCTTTAAATTGGTAGAAATGATCAGGCAGTACTTCCCACGATTCCGATCCAGAGTATGCTCCTATCCACCGATGAAAGAAATAA